TATAAAGTGCCTGAATAAAGGAATATTCTGATAGAATATATTATATAAATATAAAATTTATCTTTATAAAAAAAATATATTAACATTTATTTAAATTTAAAAAATTATAAGTCTTTCTTTATATTTTTTAATATTTAATTAAATTTTAAAGAATCAAAATCTTTAGTGTTCATCCACTGAAATATATTTTTATTTTTAAATTAAATTTATATTATAATTATTAACAAACTTATTAATTATTAAAAATAAAAAAATATATAAAAATTTATAAGAAAAATTATTTTATTTTTAATAAATAATATTTTTTATTTAAATAATTTTCTCTTATAAATATTACATATAATATAATAAATTTTATAATTTTTAATAAATAATAAAATTTAATTTAATATATATATAAAAAAAGTTTTAAATGATTAAACAATATAGTTAAATTTGCAATTTAAAATCTTTTTTAGATTATAAAACTTTAGTAAAAAAATATATTTTAATATTTATTAATAAATTTACAATTTATTGCTTTTATCAGCCATTTTACTTTTTAAAATAGCTTATCAAAAAAATTATTTAAAATAATTAACAATACTAATGAAAAAATGACTATTTTCTACTAACCACAAAGACATTGGTACCCTATACTTTATTTTTGGAATTTGATCAGGATTAGTTGGATCTTCTATAAGACTTTTAATTCGTATAGAATTAAGAACCCCTGGAACTCTAATTGGAAATGATCAAATTTATAATGTGATTGTCACTTCTCATGCATTTGTTATAATTTTTTTTATAGTTATACCTATTATAATTGGGGGATTTGGAAATTGATTAGTTCCTTTAATATTAGGGTCTCCTGATATAGCATTCCCTCGAATAAATAACATAAGATTTTGATTCTTACCACCTTCCCTTCTTTTCCTTCTTTTTAGAAGATTAATTAACTCAGGAAGTGGCACAGGTTGAACAGTTTATCCACCACTCTCTTCAAATCTTTCTCATATAGGAAGATCAGTTGATTTGACTATTTTCTCTTTACATTTAGCTGGAATTTCTTCAATTTTAGGTGCAATTAATTTCATTTCAACAATTATAAATATAAAATTTTCTAATTTAAATTACGATATAATTCCATTATTTGTTTGATCGGTACTTATTACTGCTGTTTTATTACTTTTATCTTTACCTGTATTAGCAGGAGCTATCACAATACTTTTAACCGATCGAAATTTAAATACATCATTTTTCGATCCTGCAGGAGGAGGAGACCCTATTTTATATCAACATTTATTTTGATTTTTTGGACACCCAGAAGTTTATATTTTAATTCTTCCTGGATTTGGAATTATTTCTCACATTACAACTCATGAAAGAAGAAAAAAAGAATCTTTTGGGAGATTAAGAATAATTTATGCTATAATTTCAATTGGATTATTAGGATTTATTGTATGAGGACACCATATATTTACAGTAGGAATAGATGTTGATACGCGAGCCTATTATACTTCAATTACAATAATTATTGCAATCCCCACAGGAATTAAGATTTTTAGATGATTAGCTAATTTAAATGGAACAATTTTAAAAATAAATCTTTCTATTGCATGAACAATTGGATTTATCTTTCTTTTTACAGTAGGAGGGTTGACTGGTATTATTCTTTCTAATTCTTCTATTGATATTGTACTTCATGACACATATTATGTAGTAGCCCATTTTCATTATGTTCTTTCTATAGGAGCTGTTTTTGCTATTATAGCTGGATTTATTCATTGATTTCCACTATTTACTGGCTTAATTCTAAATAATTTTTATCTAAAAATTCAATTTCTTACTATATTTTTAGGTGTAAATATAACATTTTTTCCCCAACATTTTTTAGGTCTTGCAGGAATGCCCCGCCGATATTCAGATTACCCAGACTCTTTCTTAGCTTGAAATGTAATTTCTTCTATTGGATCTTTAATTTCTTTAATTAGAATTATAATTCTAATCTTTACTATCTGAGAAAGATTTATTAATAAAAAATTTATAATTTTTTCTTTAAATATAAACTCTTCAATTGAATGAATTCAAAAAACACCCCCTCTTGAACATAGATTCAATGAATTACCATTAAATTTTTCTAACTTCTAATATGACAGAATTAATGTAATGAATTTAAGCTTCATTTATAAAGATTTTTAATCTTTTATTAGAAATCGCTACTTGATCAAATTTAAACTTACAAAATAGAGTTTCACCTTTAATAGAACAACTTATTTTTTTTCATGATAATTCAATAGTAATTATTTCTTTAATTTCTATTTTAATTTTATATCTAATTACCATTAATATCAAAAATAATTTTTATGATATAAATTTAATAGAACACCAAAATATTGAATTAATTTGAACAATTATCCCAAGAATTTTTTTATTGATAATTGCTTTTCCATCTTTACATCTCTTATACTTAATAGACAATATTAATAACCCTCAATTATCAATTAAAATTATAGGCCATCAATGATATTGGTCCTACGAATATTCAGATTTTAAAAATATTGAATTTGATTCATATATAATTAATAATGAGTCAACTTCTACTTTTCGCCTTCTAGATGTAGATAACCGTTTAATTCTTCCTTTTAACTCTCAAATTCGCTCTTTAATCTCTTCTTTTGATACAATTCATGCCTGAACTATCCCGGCTCTTGGAGTTAAAGCTGATGCTATACCCGGACGATTAAATCAAATTAATATATTTATTAACCGGCCAGGACTTTTTTATGGGCAATGCTCAGAAATCTGTGGAGCTAATCATAGATTTATACCTATTTGTGTTGAAAGAATTAATCTAAATTTTTTTTTTAAATGAATTAAATCTTATAAATAAATTTCATTAACTTTCTTTTCATTAGATAACTTAAAGCAAGTATAGGTCTCTTAAACCATATCATAATAATTAGCAACTATTTCTAATGATTTTTTAATTTAATATTATTAATAAATTTTATTAATTAAACTTCTAAAAATTTTAGATCATTAAAAAATAATAACATATTTAATTTATATCTTCTTATAAAAAGTTATAACAATTTAAAAAATATTAAAATATATATTATAATTATAAAGTTTAATCAATCAATTCTTTATTAATTTTAATTTTATAAAATTTTTTTATTTTGTTTGAATTAAAATTACATCAACTATTTATTTTAAAAATAAACTTTTTACTACTTTATTACTAAAAATACTAATGACATCCCATTATAATCACCCTTTCCATTTAGTTAACTATAGCCCATGACCCCTCACAGGAGCCTTTGGAAGAATAATTTTCTTATATAGAATAATCAAATGATTTAAAAATTTTCAACCTAATTTCTTAATATTAATTGGAATATCGATTATTATTCTAACAATAATTCAATGATGACGAGATATTATTCGAGAAAGAACATTCCAAGGATTCCATACTATAAAAGTTAATAAAAATATACGATGAGGAATAATTCTTTTTATTGTTTCAGAAATTTTTTTCTTTATTTCTTTTTTTTGAACTTTTTTCCATAGAAGACTATCCCCAAACATTGAATTAGGATCTTTATGACCTCCTTTAAATATTCAACCATTTAACCCTTTTCAAATTCCTTTTCTTAATACAATAATTTTATTAATTTCAGGAGTTTCTGTAACATGAGCCCACCATAGAATACTTGAAAATAAATATAAAGAAACATTCCAGGGAACTTTATTTACTATTCTTTTAGGTATTTATTTTACAATAATCCAACTTTATGAATATAAAAAAGCACCTTTTACTATTGCTGATAGAATTTACGGAGCTACTTTTTTTATTGCTACAGGATTCCACGGAATTCATGTATTAATTGGAACAATTTTTTTAATTACATGCCTACATCGAATTTTTATAAATCATTTTTCTATGTCTCATCATTTTGGGTTTGAGGCTGCATCATGATACTGACATTTTGTAGATGTTGTTTGAATTTTTTTATTTACTTTTATATACTGATGATCTAAATAAAATAAAAAATTTTATCCTATAAAAATAAAATTTTTATACAATAATTATAAAATTAAATTTACTTAATAAAATAAATATTTTTTTATTTTTAAAAATATTTTTTATTTTGTTTCTTATTTTATTTAAATTTAATAATCATAATTTTTTATATAAACAATTATTTTAAATTTAAGAAATATTTTAATTTAAACTTCTAATTTAAAAATAAGTGAATTACTTCATTTATATTTCAATAAATTACTAAAAATATTTCAATATTAAACACTTTATATAAATAATTTTTAATATAACATTATAATTTAATTATAACACCAAAATAAAATTTTTAATTTAATTTAAACTTTTAAAACAATTATTAAAATTTTTTATTAAATATAAAACTAAAAAAATATTTAAATTTTATTTTAACTTTATTTTTATTAAACTTTATAATTTAAATTTAATAAAATTATTACACAAAAATTAATTAATTTATTAGCTTCAAAATTTTAAACTAATTTCATAATTACATCACATTCATTAATTTAAAAATTAAAAAATAACTCAAAAAATAAATAACTCCTTTTTGTAATTTATTTAAATTTTTAAATAAATTTATTATTATCTTTATATCTAAAATATATTACTTTTATTAACACATAAGTTATAAAAAAATCAAAGAAGAAATAAAAGAGAAAGAAAGAAGAAAAAAAAAAAAAAAAATAATTTAAAAAAATTTACTTGAAGAAAATAATTTATTTTACTCATTCCTATCAAATAATTATATAAATTATTTCTACCTAATTTTTCAAACCACCCCAAATCTATTAATTTATCCATCTTCAATCTTAAAAATAAAATTCTAAAATTTAACCCAAAAACAGATAGCCTTGGCATAAATCACATTATTCTAAAAAAATAAATTTTTTTAAAGATAAATCTTCTTTTTTTGACTAATATATTTAATTTTAAAACTATTACACCTATCCCTCTTCCTAGAAATAAAAAGAATAAAACTATAAATTTTATCTTACCTATTAAATAAATAAAAAAAATATCTGGAAGAATAACTCATATTAATAATCTCCCACAAGAAATAGACATTATTATTAAAATTACTATTCTTTTAATTATTACTAAATCTTTATCAATCAAATTTATAAAAACATTTAATTTTCACTCTCTTATAAATCTTATTTCAACTAATCGTACTGAATAAGATACAGTTATCCCAATAGAAAAAAAGAATAAAAAAAAAATAATTAGATTAAAATTTGAAAATAAGATTCTTTCTAAGATTAAATCCTTTGAATAAAATCCAGCTAAGAAAGGCATCCCACATAGAGCTAAATTTGAAATATTTAAATTTATAAAAACTAATGGTATAAAATTACCTATTCCTCCTATTTTTCGAATATCTTGATTATTTTTTAAATTATGAATAATAACTCCTGCGCACATAAATAACAAAGATTTAAATATAGCATGAGTACATAAATGGAAAAAAGCCAATCTTTTAAACCCTAAACAAAAAATAGAAATTATTAACCCTAATTGACTTAACGTGGAGAGAGCAATAATTTTTTTTAAATCAAACTCAAAATTAGCTCTAATACCAGCTATTAATATAGTCAATCTACTTAAAATTAATAAAATTTTAATTATAATTCTTCTTCTTAAAGGTATAAATCGAATTAATAAATAAACTCCTGCTGTTACTAAAGTTGAGGAGTGTACTAAAGCTGAAACAGGAGTTGGAGCTGCTATTGCAGCAGGTAATCAGGCTGAGAATGGAATTTGAGCTCTTTTAGTTATTGCTGCTAAAATAATTAAAATAATTAAAAAAAAAAAATATTGATCTTCACTTGAAATCTTACTATAAATTATAAAATTTCAACTTCCTCTATTAATTATTCACACAATAGCTATTAAAATAAAAATATCCCCTAAACGATTTCTTAAAATAGTTAATATACCAGAATTAAATCTTTTTACATTCTGATAATAAATCACCAAACAAAAAGAAATCAAACCTAATCCATCTCACCCTAGTAATAAAGAAATTAGATTTAAACTAAAAATTAACAAAATTATTGAAAAAACAAATAATAAAATTAATAAAATAAATCGATTAATAAATAAATCTCCTATTATATATCTTTTTCTATAAAAAATTACTATTGAAGAAATTAAAGTAACAACAAAAAAAAAACATAAAGATATCCAATCAATATAAAAAGTCATAACAATTATTACTGAATTTAAAGTTATCAATTCAATTTCAATAAATATACTTTCTCCTAATCTAATCAAAATAACTCCAAGAAGACCTCCTATTCTTCTCAAAAAAAATAACATAATCATAGAAATAATACAAATATTATTATTAAAATATATAATTTAAAGTTTATATTCTAAACAAATTTGACCCCACAAATCAACATTTTAATTAAATTATTTAAATTTTTAATTAAAATTATACAAAAAATTCATTAAAAATCTTAAACCTTAAAAATGAACTAAAATCAAAAATAAAAATAATCAACTTTTAAAATTAATAAATTTAAGGGAACTCAATGAAGAATTAAAATTAAATTTTCACGAGAATTAATTATTTTCATAAAATATAAACTTTTTAAAATTATTCCATGTTGACTAAATCTAAAAACATAAATTCTATAACAAGCTCTAAAAAAAGAAATAAATATAATTAAAATTATTCTTAATTTAGATCATATTAGAATTCTTACAAATAATCTAATTTCTCCTAATAAATTTAAAGAAGGTGGGGCTGCAATATTAGATCTTAATATTAAAAATCACCATAAAGTTAGTCTAGGTAAAAGATTAATTATTCCCTTAATAATTATCAATCTTCGTCTTCCAATACGCTCATAAATTAAGTTAATCAAATAAAATAATCCAGAAGAACATAAACCATGACCTACTATTAATCCTAATCTTCCTAAAAATCCAAAATAATTTAGAGTTATAATACCTCCGATTACTAAAGATATATGAACAACAGAAGAATATGCAATTAATAGCTTTAAATCTATTAAATGTAAACATATAATTCTTACATAAACTCCTCCAATTAAAGATACTACAATTCATCCAATATTAAATTTTATCCCTACCATAATTAAGTATTTTATTACTCGCATTAATCCATAACCCCCTAATTTTAATATTACTCCAGCTAAAATCATTGAACCTGTAACAGGCCCTTCGACATGAGCTTTAGGCAATCATAAATGAACAAAATATATAGGTATTTTTACTAAAAAAGATATAATTATAAACAGATATAAGACAAATCTATAAATAGTTAAATTAAAACAAAAAAATATAGAATAATTACTCTTATAAATAAAAAAAATTCTTATTATTAAAGGTAAAGAAGCAAATAACGTATAAAAAATTAAATAAAGTCCTGCTTGAATTCGCTCAGGTTGATACCCTCACCCAACAATTAAAAATAAAACAGGTAATATTCTTCTTTCAAAGAAAAAATAAAAAATAAATAAATCTATGGAAAGAAAGGTTAACATTAAAAATAAAAATAATAGTATAAAATTAATTATATAAAAAGAAAAAAAATTATCCTTAATAAAAATTTCTAACCTTGTTAATAATATTAAAAAACAAATTCACACTGTTAAAAAAACTATAGATATACTTAAAATATCTATGCCTAACCATCTAATAACATTATTAAATAAAAATAAATTTATTCTTCTTAAAGAAAACAACAAGAAAAAAATAAGAAAAGAAAAAATTACTATTCAATAATTAAAACAAATAAATATTAACCCTCTAATATAAAATAAAAATTTTAACATTTTATTAAATTAAAAATTTGAAAATAATCATTACCTATTAAACGAACTAATCTTACTAAAATTGAAAGGCCTAAAACCCCCTCTCTTACTATTAAAATTATAAATAATATTAAACAATAATCTTCATTAACTAAATTAACAACAATTAAAGACAATATTAATAATAAAATTAATATTAAATATTCTAAAATTAATAAAACATTTAAAAAATGTTTTCGATTTAAAATAAAAATAAAATTTCCCGAAAAAAATAAAATTATAAATAATCTTAAATATATAATCATTAGTCATTTAATTTTAAATTCATAAATATTGATTTTTATTAAAAAATAATGCTATGTTCTTTAAAAATTAAATCTATTTTTTATAAATCTAATTAAACTTATTTTTATTACCCTCCCCCTAAAATTTATAGCTTTATTTAACTATAATAATACTTTTAAATTCTACTTAATCTAAAAAATTCTCCTAAATTAGCTAATTTAATAATGATATAAATCAACATTTTAAAATAAAAATATAAATTTAATTTTTAAAATCTTATAAAATATTTAATTTTAAACGTGTAAAAATTTATCTATAAAAAAATAAGCTAAAATTTAAGCTAATGAACTCATACTTCATTTATAAAGAAATATTCTTTTTTTTTTAATTAATTATTCTAAAATTTTATTTTTTTTATTGATAATTTTTAGTAATTTAATTGCTATTTCTTCTAATTCATGATTATTAACTTGAATAGGATTAGAAATTAATACTCTTTCTTTTTTAACTTTTATTTACAATAAAAATAATATTATCTCAAACGAAATATCTATTAAATATTTCATAATTCAATCAATATCTTCTATTAATTTAATATTTTTTATTTTTCTATTAAATTTAAATTATTCTTGAAATTTTTTATTTTATTTCAATAATGCAAGTATAATTTTAATTTTTATTAGACTTTTATTTAAGGTAGGAAGAGCCCCATTCCATTTTTGAATAATTAATTTAATTAATGCTATATCCTGAAAAACATTATTTATTTTTTTTACAATTCAAAAAATTCCATTATTAATTTTAATTTCATACTATATAAACAATAAATTAATATTTTTAACAATTCTTATTAATTGTTTTTTTGGAAGAATTGGAGGGTTAAATGTTACTGATACTCGCAAAATTATTACTTATTCTTCTATTTATAATTTTAGTTGAATATTTAGATCTTTAATAATTAGAGAAATTTTATTTTTTTTATTTATATTAATTTATTCTATTTTATTACTAAATCTTGTTATAATATTTCATTTACTAAATTTAAACAATCTTAATCAATTATTTACTATTAAGACTAAAAGTCTTTTATCTTTTTCTTTAATAATTTCTCTTTTATCTCTTGCAGGGCTACCCCCTTTCTTAGGGTTTCTTGGAAAATGAATAATTTCTTTTATATTTATTCAATTTAATAATTTTTTTATTCTTATTGTTATTATATTTTCTTTAATTAATTTATATTATTATATTCAATTGTTTTATCCAATTATCTTTTTAAATAAAATTGAAATTAAATGAATTAATAACCCCATATCTAAAATTAATTATAAAATTAAAATCTGAAGGTTTTTATTTTTATCTTTATTCTCTATAAGATTACTACTATTTATATTTATAATATTTTAAGATTTTAAGTTAAAAAAACTATTAATTTTCAAAATTAAATTTAAAGAAAAATATCTTTAAATCTTACAAAATATCTCATATAAAAATTTTTCTAAATAAAATTCATTATATTAAATTTTTAAATTAATATAAAATTATTGAAAATTTTAAATAAAATAAAATTAATAAAGATTTAGTTAATTCCACAATAATATAAATTTGTCAAATTTAAGTAATTTAATTATATAAAATAATCTTTTATCCCTCAAATAATACCAATCAATTGATTATTATTAATATATTTTTTTATTTTAATTTTTATTTTTTATAATTCTTTTTTCTATTTCAGAAAAATTACATTCAATAAGGCTCTTTCAAATAGCAATAAAAATTTTTTTTTTATTAATAAAATTTCTTGAAAATGATAAATAATTTATTTTCTATTTTTGACCCCCTTTCTTCTATTATTCCAATCCAATTAAATTGACTAAGATCCCTTCTTTTATTTATATTCTCTCCATTATTATTTTGATTAATTCCAAATCGCTCTTTAATGGTGATAAATTTAATTTTAAAATTTTTAAAAAATGAAATAAATAATCTTTTAAATAATACTCATTTTAAAGGAGTTTCTTTATTCTTTTCTACTGTATTTTTTATAATTTTATTTAATAATTTTTTAGGACTTTACCCTTATATCTTTACATCATCTACTCATTTATTATTTAATTTAACTTTTTCTCTTCCAATTTGACTATCTTTAATGTTTTATGGATGAATTATGAAAACTCAAAATATATTTATTCATTTAATCCCTAATGGAACCCCCCCTATTCTTATACCTTTTATAGTTCTTATTGAAACTATTAGAAATATTATTCGTCCTGGAACTCTTGCAGTTCGCCTAACAGCTAATATAATCGCGGGACATCTACTAGTCACTTTATTAAGACAAAACGGAACAATTATTCCAACGATATTTTTAATTTTACTGATTAGAGTTGAATTTCTTCTTTTAACCTTAGAGTTAATAGTTAGATTTATTCAATCTTATGTTTTTACTATTTTAAGAATTCTTTATACATCAGAAATTCATTAACCTTTCACTATTAATTTTTAAATTTTATTTATATAATATAAAAAGTATATTTAACTTCCAATTAAAATGTTTATTTTAAAATAATATAAATAATCATTACTCTTTCTATAATATTTATTCTAATTTTATTAATTTTATCTTTTTTAATAATATTTTCTATTATTATTTCAAAAAAAAAATTCTTTGACCGAGAAAAATTTTCTCCTTTTGAATGTGGGTTTGACCCCAAATCAATAACTCGTATACCATTTTCTATTCATTTTTTTATTATTACTATTATTTTTTTAATTTTTGATGTAGAAATTTCCATTATCCTACCTATAATTTTATCATTTAAAATTAACAATAAAATATATTGATTCTTAACATCAACTTTATTTATAGTTATTCTTATTATTGGAATTTTTTATGAATGATCCTTAAATCTTATAAATTGAAAATTTTAGGATTATAATTTAAGGTTTAAAATAATTAATTTGCATTTAATATATATTGAATTTCTCAATTAATCTTAAAACAAAAATAATAAAAATTTCTTAATAGGTAAAACTTGATTTGATTAACTTTTAATTTTAAAATAAAAATACTTAAAACTTACTTTCCCCTTTTCCTTAAAAAATAAGAATTAATACTTAAATTAAATTTAATTTCGACTTAATCATAGGATACTTTTCCCTTATTTTTAATTGAAACCAATTTATGAGGTTAATCACTGTTAATGATTATAAAGAAATAATTCTAATTTCCAATTAAATTTAAAATTTTATTTAAAACCTATTTATAATTATAATAGTTTAACTGAAAACATTTCATTTTCATTGAAAAAATATTTCCTATATTAATAATTTATAATTTTATTTTTTTAAATTGCTATAACAATAATCATATTTAATTAATTTACAAACAATAAAAAATTTTAGTATTAAAAGATTAATTAAATAAAACTTAATTTTATACTTATACTTTATCTTTAATTAATGAATTTCAATCTATAAAATTATATTTTATTTAAAGATTTTAATAAATCACTTTTATATCTTCAATATAACACTCTTTAATTTTAAGTTATTTAAATTTAAAAATTATAAATTTTTAAATTAAAATAAAAATTTAAATTTTTTATTAAACCTTTTTCACCTTTCCTTATGTTAGGATTTTAATAAATTAAATAATTAATTAAATATAATTTTTATTTATATTATTATTTTATTTAAAATTATTACAAAAGAAATTTTTATTAACTTTTAATAAAAATTATGGTATCTATACCATTAATTAACCTCCAAAATTAAAATTTTATATTTTTTTATTTATTAAAACTTAATTTTTTAATAACTTAAATTTATATAAATTAATTATATAATTATTCTAATTATAAATTTTTTGTTTTTATAATTTAATTTAAAATATTGATTTTGTAATTCAAAAATAAGGAATTTTCTTTAAAAACTTCAATTAAATTCAATCAAATATCAGTAATCTCCAAAATTACTATTTTATATATAAACTATTAATTGATATCATAAAAATTATTTTTTTTTATATAACTTTCTTAATTAATTCTTTTTTATTATTTATCAAAAACCCATTAAGCCTCGCTTTATTAATTATTACTCAAACATTATTTTTTTGTTTAATTATAAATTTTAATTTAAATCTTTATTGAATTTCTTATATTCTTTATCTAATTATATTAGGGGGAATATTAATCTTATTTCTTTATATATGTTCAATTTCTTCTAATGAAATTATAAAACTAAATATTAAAATTTTTTTTCCTATTACTTTAATTAGTTTAATTTACTTCTATTTTTGATTATCCAATAAATCTTACCAAATTTTAAAATCTCCTAATTTTTTCCTTAACAATGAAAATTTATTAAGTATTAATAAAATTTATAATAATTTCACGCTTTTAATTTCATTTATACTTATATTTTATCTTCTTATTACTTTATTTATAGTAACTTCTTTATCTTATTATAATTTTGGTCCTCTTCGATCTTCAAACTAATAATGAAAATTTCAAAATTAAACCCCATTCTAAATATTCTCTTTTCTTCTTTAGTTAAACTCCCTTCACCCTCTAATATTTCTTTTTGATGAAATTTTGGTTCTTTATTAGGAATTTGCTTAACAATTCAAATTTTTACAGGACTATTTTTATCTATTCATTATTGTTCAAATATTAATTTGGCATTTGAAAGAATTATTCACATCAGCCGAAATGTTAATTACGGGTGACTTTATCGTGTAATCCACTCAAACGGAGCTTCAATATTTTTTATTTGTCTATATTTACATATTGGACGAAATCTTTATTATGAATCCTTTATATTTATTCATACATGAAGAATTGGTATTATAATTTTTTTATTAACAATAATAACTGCTTTTATAGGATATGTTCTCCCCTGAGGGCAAATATCATTTTGAGGGGCAACTGTTATTACCAATCTTTTATCTGCTCTTCCATACATCGGAACAGACTTAGTTCAATGAATCTGAGGAGGATTTTCCATTAATAATGTTACTTTAAATCGTTTTTTTTCATTTCATTTTATTTTACCTTTTATCATTTTAATAATAGTAATTATTCATATTTTTTATCTTCATCAAACAGGTTCAAACAATCCTCTTTCAATTAAAAAATCTATAGATAAGATTCCATTTCATCCATTATTCACAGTAAAAGATTTTTTAGGAATAATAATTTTATTATTAATTTTAATTAATTTTTCTTTAATTTACCCTTTTAATCTTATAGATCCAGATAATTTTACTTTAGCAAACCCTTTATCAACCCCCCCTCACATTCAACCAGAATGGTATTTTCTCTTTGCTTACACTATTCTTCGCTCAATTCCTAACAAATTAGGAGGAGTAATTGCCCTATTTTCTTCTATTATTGTTTTATTCCTCTGCCCCTTGTTATTTAACAAAATAATTCAAGGTAATATATATTACTATAGAACAAAAATTTTATTTTGAATTTTTGTTGCAGTATTCCTTATTTTAACATGAATTGGATCTAAATCTATTGACTATCCTTTTGTCAATATTGGAATAATTTTTACAATTATTTATTTTTCTTATTTTTTAATTAATCCTTTTCTTCATCTTTTATGACAAAATAATTTAAAATAAAAAAATTTATTTTTAATTAATTAACTTATAATAAAGTATTTGTTTTGAAAACTTAAAAAAGAAATTCAATTTTCTATTAATTTACTAAAAAAATTTCATTTTAATCTTATTCCTATTAAGATTAACATTAAAAAATTTAAAGAAAAAGGAAGATAAATTTTTCAAGTTAAAAATATTAATTTATCATACCGATATCGGGGCAAAATCCCACGTACCCAAATAAACATAAATCTAATAAAAGTAACCTTTAGAAAAAATAATCCTATCATACTAATCCCCCCTCAAAATTTAATCACAAAAATTAACCTCATAAATAAAATTATACTGTATTCTGATAAAAAAATAAAAGCAAACTCACTACCTACGTATTCTACATTAAACCCAGATACTAATTCTCTTTCCCCTTCTGCAAAATCAAAAGGGGTACGATTACATTCAGCAAGTATAGAGACAAATACTCTTATTGCAATTGGCATCAACAAAACCCCAAACCTAACATATTCTTGATAAAATTTAAATTCTATTATATTAAAACATAAAATCAAAAAAATTACACATAAAAATAAAAAAATTAATCTTACTTCATAAGAAATTGTTTGTGCAATAGCTCGAATAGCCCCTAATATAGCAAAATTTGAATTTGAAGATCATCCAGAAAGTATAACCATATAAACACCAAATCTTAAACAACATAAAAATAATAATACCCCTAATCTTAAAAAATTTAAGCCTTCTAAATAAGGGAAAACTATCCAAATAAATAAAGACAAACATAAACTAAAAATAGGGGAAGCTAAAAAATATAAATAATTAGATTTTAATGGAATAAAAAACTCCTTTCTAAACAATTTAATTGCATCTCTAAAAGGCTGAACTACTCCAATAATTCCAACTTTATTAGGCCCTTTCCGAAATTGGATATACCCTAAAACTTTACGTTCTAATAAAGTTAAAAAAGCAACTCTAATTAAAATACCTACAACTAAAATAATTATATTTAAAAAAGCAATTAAAATTTCATTAATTTGAATTTATTATTTATATAATAAAACTATATATTTATGAATTCTAAATTCATTGCATAAATTCTGCCAAAATAATAAATAAAACCAACTTTTTAAAAATAGAATTTCAATTTTTCTTTTTAATTAAAATTATTCATTTCTTAATTTAAAATTTTAAATTAAATTTAATCCTTTCGTACTAAAATTTATTAATAACAAAAAAAGATAGAAACCAACCTGGCTCACACCGGTTTGAACTCAGATCATGTAAGATTTTAATAGTCGAACAGACTAAATTTTTAAATCCTTCCATTTAAAATTTATCTTAATCCAACATCGAGGTCGCACTCTTCCAATTTAATAAGATCTTAAATTAAAAATAACGCTGTTATCCCTTAGGTAATTTATTCTAATTGCCATAAAACTAAATAATTTTAAAAATATTCATTATACAATATTTTATTCTTAAAATAAAATTAATTAATTTAATAAAGTTTAATTCAATTTATCAATCACCCCAATCAAATTTTTAAGAATAATAAATTTTATAATTTATTTTATTTTAGAGTACTTATAAATAAAAATCAAACTCTAAAGGGTCTTCTCGTCTATTTTTTTAATTTTAACTTTTTAATTAAAAAATTAAATTATAAAACTTAAATAATAATAAAGCTTATATCTCATCCAATCATTCATTCAAGTTTCCAATTAAAAAACAAATTATTATGCTACCTTTGTACAGTTAAAATTCTGCAGCCCTTTAAAATTATTTTTCAGTGGGCAGATTAAATTTTAAATTTTAAACAAAAAACAATGTTTTTGTTAAACAGATGAATATTTAATTATTTTCAAGAAATAAAATTTTTGCCGAATTCATTATTTTAACTTTTAAACAATTTTTAAAAATATTTACTTAAAATTTTATACTAATTCTAACATATAAACTAATTTTATTTAATTTTAAATTAATTTAAAATAAATTATTAATTTTTTTTAAAAATTAAATTTTTTAATAAATAATTAATTATAAACTTTAATTAAATCTAAAATTTTAATATTATAATTTTATTAAAAAAATTTTAATTATATTTAAAATTTTAAAAATAAGCTTATCCCTATTTTTAATTTATTATATTTTTTTAATTTATTTTTAAATATTAATTTCTAATTAAAATACTTATAAAATTTATCCAATTTAATACGTAATTAAAAATTTATTAATATAATTTTAAATAAAAAATTTTATCTAACTAAAATATAAACCATATTCAAAATTTTTCTTTTAAAACTAGATATAAAAAAAAACGAAAACGTTTCATTTCTAAAAATTTATTATTAATAATTATTTAACATTAATTATTATTAAATTTTTAAATCTTTTTTTTTCGAGAAATTAATTTTAATTATTTTAAATTTTTAAACTCTGATACACAAGATACAAGAAATTAACTTTACTTTTAAAAATTTTTTTATTTTATTAATTTTAAAATTTCAATCACTTTACTTTTTCTCTATAAAAAATTATTACTTTCCATCTAAATTACTAAGTATATTCTTATTTTTATTAATACTTTAAAAATAATATAATTTTTAAATTACATTTTTTAAATAAAATTAATTTTTAAAATTATCTCAAATTATAATTGAATTCCACAATTAAAAATTTTATTGTAAATAAAACGTTAAAATAATTAACTTTAATTTGTTAAATTTTATTTAAGTTATATAAAAAAAAATTTTTAACTTTTAGTGTATCTAGAAACATTTTCCAATATCTCTACTTTGTTACGACTTATCTTAATTATTTAATTTAAAAACTAATAAGAGTGACGGGCAATATGTACATATTTAAAAACAAAAATCATTTTAAAAAAATATTTAAAATTACAATTAAATCCAATTAAAATAAACATTTTCACTATTTAATTTAATAATTTTATTTTTTTTTTCGTATTAATGTAATTCATTAAATTCTTATAGATAAATTATATCTTGATTTGATATAAATTTAATTTTAACCTTTAAAATATTTTTTTTTTACAAATATTTTTATAACAACGATATATAAATTTTATTTTACTATAAGTTAAATAAATTGTGGAATATCAATTACAAAACAAATTCCTCTAAACTGATTTAAATACCGTCAAATTCTTTAATTTTCAATTTTTTTATTTACTAATTAAATTTATTAAAATTTCTAAAAAATATATTTAATTTTTATAATAGGGTATCTAATCCTAGTTTAAATCTAAAACTTAAAAAATTTTAAAAATTTAATTTATTATATATCTAATTTAAATTTTATATTTTACCTAATAATTTAAATAATTTTTTAAAAAATCTACTTTAATTTTATATTTAAAATTTAATAATTTTTATTTTTATAAATTGTTTAACCGCAATTGCTGGCACAATTTTAATTTATAATTTTATTAATATTACTAAATTAAAATTATTTAATAGAATAAAACTAATTATTATACTTTAAAACCCTATCTAATAATCATTATTTAAATGAATATAATTAAAAAATAATTAAATATAATTTAAATTAATAATAAAAATCAAACTAGAAATAATTTATTAAAGTAAAAATTAATTTTTTTTATTTTGAAATTATTTATTATTTAATTTATATTATTGGTATAAATTTTATTTTTTTTGAACAATTTTAATTAATTTTTTTGAACAAAAAATATTTAACTCTAACCTAACTTTTATAAAAACTATTAATTCAACTAAAATTTTACTAAATTATTTATTAAAAACTTATAAATTAATCTTAAAATAAAATATTATCCCCCTAATTTATCTAATTTCATAAATTTATTTAAAATTAAATTTTTATTTTTAAAAATAATTATTTAAATTTTTATGTATATTTAATTTAATATCAAATTTTATATATTTTAATTATTAAATTTATATAAATATTGTATTAACCTTTTTATTTTAAATATTTTTATTATTAAAAATCATTTAGTATAAAATAACCAAAAATTAAAATAATTGAATAATTTTAAAATAATAATTCATTTAAATTAAACAATATTATATTAAAAATAATTATTAATACCAACAACTAATTTTAACATTCTCAATATTACTCATTTTAAAATAAAATTTAAAATAAATCTCTTTTGCAATAAAACCTATTGTCAAATATTAAAATATTTAAATATCATATAAAATCCTACCTATAAATATTATTAATATCAAAATTAATATTATAATTATAAATGCTAATTTTAATAAAATCAATGATTTACTTGAAACTAAAATTTATTAAATTATAATTTATTTTAAATTTTATCTATTTAATATTATATTAAATCTATAATTATTTAAATATCATAAATTCTTTAAAAATTTTTTTATCTTAAATTAAAAATTTTATCTATTTAATTTTATCTAATTTTTATTTATTGATAATTTAAACAACAAAAAAAATAATTTAAATTTTTAACCCAATATTAAATATATAATTTCTAATTGATTTAAATATAAATTAATTAAAAATTATATTCAACATAAAAATTTCTAATTACTTAAAAAATTATAATTAAACCATTTAAAAATAACATATTATAAAATTTTTTAATAAAATAAAAATTGATATTATACTAATTTTACTAAAATTAATGAAATTACTTAAAATTTTTCTGGTTTGATATTACTTACATTAAATTTTTATCTATTTAATATAATATTAAATTTACTAATTATCTAAATATAATAAAAATTTCTATTAAATAAAAAATATTTAATTTTTATTGATTATTAATATAATCTAATTAAAATAATTAATCTAAACTATTAAAAATCAATATTTAATATATACTTTTAATTAATTTAAGTATTTAATATAATTTAATCAAAAATAATATTTAATGAAAAATTTTATCGTTATTTAGAAGATATAATTATTGTTTAAAATTATTTTATATTAAATTTTCAAACAAATTAAATATTTTTCATACGTATATTATACTATATATTCAATTTTACCAAATTTAATGTTATATTAAAAAAATTCTTAATTTTTTATAATTTATATTAAATTTTTATTTATTTAATATTAAATTTTATAATTATTTAAATATAATAAAAATTTTACTGATATAATTAAAATTTTTATAAATTAAAAAATATTTAATTTTTATTAATTAATTACTAATATACTTTGATAACAATAAATAATTAATTTAAATTATTAAAAAATAATATCTCTAGTAATTTAATTATTAAAAATATTATATATTAAAATTTTAAACAAAATAAAAATTTTTTTTATATATATATATTAATTTTACCAAAATTAATGAAAAATACCTAAAATTAAAATTTTTATTATTTTAAATGAAATTTATATTAAAATTTTATCTATTTAATATAATATTAAACTTTTAATTTTTTTTATTTTGTTTGAATAAAATTCTTATAAATTAAAAGATATTTAATTTTTATTAATTAACTATTAATATAACCTAATACCAACAAAATAATTAATTTAAATTATTAAAAATCAATATTCAATATACATTTTTAATTTATTTAAATATTTAATATAATTCAAATAAAATAATATTCAGCGTAAAAAATTTCTAATTATTTAAAAAATTATAATTAAACTATTTAACAATATCATATATAAAAATTTCAAATAAAATAATATACACACACTGATTTCACCGAAATCAATAATTTTGCTTGAAGTTAAAATTTATTTTTTTATAAATATAATTTATATACCAACTTTAAATTTTTTATATATTTAATTTATATACCAAAATTTAATCTTTAAAATATAATCTATATTAAATTTTTATTTGTTCTATAAAAAAAATTTTATTATATTTAAATAACTATAAGATTTAATATTATTTTTAAAGATTTTAATATAAACTTCCCTTACATAAAAATAATATTTAATGTAAAAAATTTCTAATTATTTAAAAAATTATAATTAAATCATCAAAAATCTTATATATTAAAATTTTAAATAAAATAAAAAAATTTCATATATATATATATTAATTTTACCAAAATCAATGAATTTGCTTGAAATTAAAATTTTTATTATTTTTAATGAAACTTATATTAAAATTTTATCTATTTAATATAATATTAAATTTTTCATAGTTTTTTTTATTTTAATAATTAAAATTTTTATAAATTAAAAAATATTTAATTTTTATTTTATTAATTAACTATTAATATAACCTAATAACAACAAAATAATTAATTTAAATTATTAAAAAATAATACTTAATATATATTTTTATTTGTTTAAACATTTAATATAATTCAAATAGAAATAATATTCAATGTAAAAATTTCTAATTACTTAAAAAATTGTAATTAAATTATTAAAAATATTATATATCAAAATTTCAAATAAGATAAAAAATTTTCACACATATACTAATTTTACCAAAATCAACATTTTTACTTAACAATAAAACTTATTTTTTTTGAATATAATTTACATTCCAACTTTTAATTTTTTTACAAATATGATTTATATACCAAATTTTATTGTATTTAAGAGATAAATTATATTAAATTTTTATTTATTTAATAAAAAAAATTTTATTATATTTAAACAACTATAAAATTTAAAATTATTTTTCAAAAATTTAAAAATTAATATAAATTTTATTAAAATAATAATAATATTTAGTATAAAAAATTTTTAATTACTTAAAAAATTATAATTAAATCATCAAAAATCTTATATATTAAAATTTTAAATAAAATAAAAATTTTCATATAAATACTAATTTTACCAAAATTAATAGAAATGTCTAAAATTGAAATTTTTATTATTTTAATGAAATTTATATTAAAATTTTATCTATTTAATATAATATTAAATTTTTTAAAATTTTTATTTATTGATTTGAAAAATTAAAATTTTTATAAATTAAAACCCATTTAATTTTTATTGATTAACTATTGATATAATCTAATACCAACAAAATAATTAATTTAAACTATTAAAAATTAATATTTAATATGCATTTTTTAATTTATTTAAATTTTTAATATATCTCAATTAAGAATAATATTCAATATAAAAAATTTATAATTATTTAAAAAATTATAACTAAATTACTAACAATATTATATATAAAAATTTTAAATAAAATAAAAAATTTTCATACATATATCTAAATTTTATCAAAATCAATATTTTTGCCGAAAATTAAAACTTATTTTTTTTGTTGGTAATTTATATTTTAACTTTTAATTTTTTTGAAAATATAGTTTATACGTCAAATTTTGATTTCAAAACATAATTTATATTAAATTTTTATTTTGTTTAATAAAAAAAATTTTACTATATTTAAATAACTTTAAGATTTAATATTATTTTTAAAAAAATTAATATAAATTTCACTTAAATAAAAATAATATTTAATGTAAAAAATTTCTAATTATTTAAAAAATTATAATTAAATCATCAAAAATCTTATGTATTAAAACTTTAAATAAAATAAAAAATTTTCAATATATAGCAACAAAATCAATGAAATTGCTTGAAATTAAAATTTTTATAATTTTTAATAAAATTTATATTAAAATTTTATATATTTTAATATTTATTAAATTTTTTTTATTTTTAAAGTTAAAATTTTTATATATTAAAAATTATTTAATTTTTATTTTATTAACTATTAATATAACCTAATAATAATGAAATAATTAATTTAAATTATTAAAAAATATTTATTTAATATATAATTTTTTATTTATTTAAATATTTAATATAATTCAAATAAAAATAATATCCAATATAAAAAATTTCTAATTACTTAAAAAATTATAATTAAATTATTAAAAATATTATATATTAAAATTTCAAACAAAATAAAAAAATTTAATACATATACTAATTTTATCAAATCAATATTTTTGCTTGAAATTAAAATTTATTTTTTTAACATAATTTACATACCAACTTTTAATTTCTTACGTGTATAATTTATATACCAAATATTATTGTGTATAAAAAATAAATTATATTAAATTTTTATTTATTCAATAAAAAAATCTTTATAAATTTTATTATATTTAAATAACTATAAAATTTAATATTGTTTTAAAAAATTTGATGTAACCCCCACTTAAATAAAAATAATATTCTATGTAAAAATTTCTAATTACTTAAAAGATTATAATTAAATTATTAAAAATATTATATATTAAACCTTCAAACAAAATAAAAAATTTTCATATATATATACTAATTTTACCAAAATCAATATTTTCACTTGAAAATAAAATTTATTTTTTTTTGAATGTGATTTATATTCTAACTTTAAATTTTTTTACAGATATAATTTATACACCAAATTTCAATTTTAAGACATAATTTATATTAAATTTTTATTTATTTAATAAAAAAAATTTTAAAATTTTTATTATATTTAAATAACTATAAAATTTAATATTATTTTAAAAAATTTATTATAAATTTCATATATGTAAAAATAATATTTAATGTAAAAAATTTTTAATTATTTAGAAAATTATAATTAAATCATCAAAAATTTTATATATTAAAATTTTAAATAAAATAAAAAAATTTCATTTATATAGAACACCAAATTCAATGAAATTGCTTGAAATTAGAAATTTTATAATTTTAAATAAAATTTATATTAAAATTTTATTTATTTAATATAATATTAAATTTTTTAAAGTTTTTTATTATAAAAATTAAAATTTTTATAAATTATATTAAATTTTTATTTATTTAATAAAAAAACCTTTAAAAATTTTATTATATTTAAATAACTATAAAATTTAAAATTATTTTTCAAAAATTTAAAAATTAACATAAATTTCACTTAAATAAAAATAATATTTAATGTAAAAAATTTTTAATTATTTAAAAAATTATAATTAAATTATCAAAAATCTTATATATTAAAATTTTAAATAAAATAAAAAATTTTCATATATATATATACCAAATTCAATGAAATTGCCTAAAATTAAAAATTTTATAATTTTTAATAAAATTTATATTAATTTTTTATCTATTTAATATAATATTAAATTTTTTAAAATTTTTTTTATTTTGAAAGTTAAAACTTTTATAAATTAAAAAATATTTAATTTTTATTTTATTAATTAACTATTAATATAACCTAATATAACAACAAAATAATTAATTTAAATTATTAAAAAATAATATTTAATATATAATTTTTTATTTATTTAAATATTTAATTTAATTCAAATAAAAATAATATTCTATGTAAAAAATTTCTAATTTCTTAAAAAATTATAATTAAATTAATAAAAATATTATATATTAAACTTTCAAACAAAATAAAAAAATTTCATATTATATATACTAATTTTGTCAAAATCAATACTTTCGCCTGAAGGCGAAATTTTATATTTTTACAAATGTAATTTATGTATCAAATTTTATTTTTTCAAATATTATTATGTATATATTTAAATATAATAAAATTTTTAAAAATTTTTTATTTAATATAAATTAAAATTTTTATTAATTATAAATATAATTTAATAACAATAAAATAATTGATTTAAATTATTAAAAAATAATATTTAACATATAAATTTTAATTAATTTAAATATTTAATATAATATAAATAAAAATAATATTTAAAATAAAAAATTTCTAATTATTTAAAAAATTATAATTAAATTATTTAAAATATTTATATATTAAATTTTAAATAAAATAAAAATTTTTCAGATATATAATAATTTTATCAAATTTAATATTTTACTTAAAATTAAAATTTTATCTATTTAATACAAAATTAAATTTTATAATTATTTATAAATAATAAATTTTTTATACTATAACTTAAAATTTTTAATAATTAAAAATATTTAATTTTTATTAATTAATTATTTATAATATATTCTAAAAATAACAAATTTATTTATTTAAATTATTTAAAATCAATATTTTAATATATATTTTTTTATTTGTTTAAATATTTAATATAACACAAATAAAATAATATTCAATAAAAAAATTTTTAATTATTTAAAAAATTATAATTAAATTATTAAAAATATTACATATAAAGATAAAAAATTTTTTACATATATTAAATTTTACTAAAATCAATATTTTTGCTTGAGATTAGAATTTTGTTTTTTTTTGAATATGATTTATATTAAATTTTTATTTATTTAAATATGATAAAACTGAAATTTTTATTAATTAAAAATATTTAAATTTTACTAATAATTAATATAATTTAATTAAAATAATTAATTTTAATTATTAAATTAAAATCTTATCTTTGAAATATAAATTTTAATTAATTTAAACTTATTTTATATAGTTTAAACAAAATAATATTTAATGAAAAAAATTTTTAATCATTTAAAAAATTATAATTAAATTATTAAAAATTCATTACATATTAAAATTTAAAATAAAAAATTTATATATATATGTAAATACTAATTTTACCTAAATTAATGAACTTATTTGAAATTAAATTTCTTTAAATAATTTATATTAAAATTTTTATTAATTAAAAAATATTAAATTTTTATTAATTACTAACATAATTTAATAACAGTAAAACAATTAATTTAAATTTTTAATATAATTCAACTAAATAATACTCAATGTAAAAATTTCTAATTACTTAAAAAATTATAATTAAACTATAATAAAATATTATATATTAAAATTTTAAATAAACTAAAAATTATATAATATATACTTTTACTAAAATCAATAGAGTTTTGAAACTTAAACTTTATTTTTATTTGAATGTATCTTTAAATTTTTTTATTTAATATTAAATTTTATAATTATTTAAATATAATAAATTTCTTAAAAATTTTTTTAATTATAAATTTTTATTAGTTTAAAAATATTTAATTTTGTTAATTGCTAACATATTTTAATAATAATTAAATTAATTTATTTGAATTACTTAAAAATAATAATATTTAATGTAAGATTTTTAATTTATTAAAATATTTAATATAATTTACTTAAAAAATTTCAATTAAATTATTAAAAATATTATATACCAAAATTTTAATTTAAACAAAAAATTTTCATATGTATATATATTAATAATTTTACTAAAATTAATATTTTTGCTTGAAATTAAAAATTTATTTTTTTATTGTAATATTTTATATTAAATTTTTATTAATTAAAAGTAATTATACTAATTTCTAATATAATTCAATAAAATAAAAAATTTATTTAAATTATTAAAAATTAATATTTAATATACTTTTTAAATTTATTTTAAATGTTTAATATAACTTAAATATAATAATATCCAGTATAAAAATTTCTAATTAATTTAAAAATTATAATTGATTATTAAAAATATTATGTATTAAAATTTAAAATTAAAAAATTCCATATTAATACTAATTTTACCAAAATCAATGAAATTGCTTGAAAATAAAATTTTATTTTTTATAAATATAATACTAAAATTTTATCTATTCAATATAACATTAAATCTTATAATTATTTGTCTGTTATTATTACCATAACATTAAATTTTTTTAAAATAAAAAAAATTAAATTTTTATTGGTTAATTAAAATTTAATAATAACAGAATAATTAATTTAAATTATTAAAAATTAATATTTAATGTATATTTTTAAATTTATTTAAAATATTTAATATAATTGAATTAAAAATAATATTTAATAAAAAAAATTTTTAGATATTTAAAAAATTATAATTAAACTGTTAAAAATATTATATATAAATGTTTTAAATAAGATAAAAAATTTTTTATAATATATTTATTAATCTTACTAAAATCCATATTTTTATTTAAATAAAATTTTATTTTTTTAAAATACAATTTATGTCAAATTTTTATTTATTTAATGTTATATTAAATTTAATAATTATTTAAATATATCAAATTTCTAAAAAAATTATAATTATTATGATTAATTAATATTTAATTTTTATTAATTAATTGCTAATTTAATCCAACTTAATAATAAAATAATAAATTAATTTAAATTATTTAAAAATAATATTTAATATAAACATTTTAATTAATTTAAATATTTTATATAATTTAAATAATATCAATATTTAATGTAAAAATTATTAATTACTTATAAACTATAAATTATTTAAAAATATTATATATTAAAAATTTAAATAAAAAATTTTATAGATACATATTATAAATTAATTTTACTAAAATCAATAAGGTCACTAAAATTAGAAATTTTATTTTTTAATATTAAAATTTATAACTATTTTACTTAAAATTAAAAAAATATTAAATCTTTAAATTTTTTTATTTTGAAAGTTTTTATTAATTAAAAATTATTTAAATTTTATTAATTATTTATTAAAATAAATTTAAAATAACAAACCAATTAATTTAAATTAATTAAAAATAAGTATTTAAAAATGTATACATTTTTAACTAATTTAAATTTTTAATATAATTAATCCAAAAATAATATTTAATATAAAAATTTATAATTATTTTTAAACTATAATTAAATTATTTAAATATTATACATTAAAACTTTAAATAAATTAAATATTTGATAATATAAAATATCGATTTATCAAAATCAATATTTTTAAAAATTTTATTTTTTTTAATTTAAACTTACATTAAATTTTTATCTATTTAACATATATATATATATTTAAATTTTATAATTATTTAAATATATAATAATTTTTTTTTATTTTACAAATTTAAATTTTTATTAATTAATTATTAATATAATTTTTAATAACAATAAAAATAATTAATTTATTTAAACTACTTAAAATATAATATATTTAATATATATTTTTTAATTAATTTGAATGTTTCATATAATTCGAATAAAATTAACATTTATTTAAACTACTTAAAATATAATATTTAATATATATTTTTTAATTAATTTAAATATTTCATATATCTCGAATAAAAATAATATTTATTGTAAAAATTCCTAGTTATTTAAAAAATTAAAACTAAATTATTGAAAATTTTATATATTTAAATTTCAAATAAACCAAAAATTTTTATATATACATATTATATATTTATGTATCAACCATACTATATATTATATTATCAAATTCAATGAAAATAATAATAATTAAAATTTTATTTTTTTAAATTATAATTTATTTATATACTTTAAATTTTTAAAAAATCTTCTTTATTTTATAAACCTATTAAAATTAAATAATAAAACATTAAATTTTAAAAAATAAAACTTATAAAAATTTTAAAAATAACAAATATAAAAAATTATAAAACAATATCATTATTTTATTTAAACACCCCAAAAAATTTTTATTACTAACTAAATTAATTATTAAATATCATTCTAATAAATTAACTAATATAAATTAAATATTTTTCAATCGATAAAATTTATAGTTAAAAAATAATAATAGGACATATTAATAAACATATAGATAAAAATTTAATATAAAATTACACTTAAAAATAAAATTAATTTGACAATAAAATATCATAATTATTAAATATTCACCTAAATAAAAATTTTAAAATAATTTTAATCTCACAATTAAATTTAAATAAATTATTTTACTATTAATTTTAAACCAATTTTATTTTCTTGATATATAATTATTTCAAAAAATAAGACAATTTAACTACATTCAACCCCCAAATCAACCTTTTAACATTTTTTTATAAATATAAAT